AGGGGTCTACTTGTAGGAATGCTTAGGTGACGGAAATGGTATACCTGCATAAGATATTGTATAACAGAAAAAGTGGTGTTGTTTTTAATAGTAAAGGAGGGACAGGATACTCACAAGGGTGTGGGTCCATACAGGATGAAATAATGTCCCATGGGGTTTATTTAATTTTTTCATTCAAATAAATGATGAAGGGCCATTAGGAGAGGAAGGGAAGCGGCTAGCGTATAAAATAAAAGATAAGTACCTGCGTTGAGGCGCTCAGCTTGATTTCCTCATCGGGTGATAATTATTAAAGTTGGGATTAGTGTTGCCTCAAATGCTACATAAAATATTATGACTTCTGTGGCACTAAATGCTAAGATTAGAAAAGTTTGGAGAATAGTTATTAATTCAAGGTAGGTTTGTTGACGAATTAAGGGTTCACTAGAGATATGGTTTCGACTGGCAAGAATTATTATTGGAAGTAATCAACAAGCAAGTACTAGGAAGGGGGTCGATAATTCTGTGCCTATATAGAAGTTAGGGGTCACTCATCCAGTTTCTGAGTCTCGTTTTAGTAAAGTAAGACTAAGGAGTTACACCACTTATGGGGTGAATATCAAATGGTTGGGAGAAGCATTAGTGTGGCCCTGAAATAGGAACCAGATGCCAGTAAGAGTTCATTTTGTGCTACCCCCACAATCATTGTCCCTGACCCATCAAGGACCGTGGACATTTAAACAAATTGGTTGGTGCTCTCTCACTACATTAAGATTTTGAGGACCTATTTTAGCTGGGCCCTTGCATAGAAAATGTTGTGATGGAGTAGTAGGGATTAATCTATTAATCAAGTTAATATATTTAAGCCTGTGTGGGGCCATTTAATGGTTTATGTTTACCTTCTTTTATTAACTGTTAACAAAATAGCTTTTATTTTATTATAGTCCCTGTAAAGTTAATGTTTTAAAGAATGTGTGTGTAAAATAATGCATATATATGTACTAATGCATATATGTAGATAATGCATATATATGTACTAATACATATATGTATGTAAGATAATACATATATATGTACTAATACATATATGTATGTAAGATANACATATATGTATGTAAGATAATACATATATATGTACTAATACATATATGTATGTAAGATAATACATATATATGTACTAATACATATATGTATGTAAGATAATACATATATATGTACTAGCACATATATGTATGTAAGATAATACATATATATATGTACTAGCACATATGTGTATTATGTACTAGCACATATGTGTTAAATATATCAGATGGAAGTAAAGACTATTTATTACTAACACAAAATACCAATTCATTTATGCTATATACAGAAAATAGTTTAGTTTAGAATACTAGCTTTGGGGGTTAGTGGTGAAAGTTGAAATCTTTCTTTTCTGGCGTTAGGGAGGAATTTGACCTCCAATCTTCGGATTACAAGACCGATGCTTTAGGCTTTAAGCTACTAAGGCATGATTAAATGAAAAATTTGTTCTCTACTAGGCCGATGATGGGGTTAAGAATGAGAAAGATCATAAAGTAAAGGATTGAGGCGATTTGACCAATAATGATGAAGGGGTGTTCAACTGGCATGCCTCCAATTCATGTAAGAATAATTACGTCTGCAACTAGGGCTCAGAATAGAAATTGGGAGAGGGGCCGGAATATTATTGATTGTTGTTTAGATGTATGAAGTAGCGGCACCAGTATTAACACAAGGATTGAAAATAGAAGTGCTAATACTCCTCCAAGTTTGTTGGGGATGGATCGAAGGATAGCATAGGCAAAAAGAAAGTATCATTCTGGTTTAATATGGGGTGGGGTGACAAGGGGGTTAGCGGGTGTAAAATTTTCCGGGTCCCCTAGAAGGTTGGGGGAAAATAAAGCCAGGGATGTAAGTGCGGTTAATAAAATTGCAAATCCTAGAAGATCTTTGTATGAGAAGTATGGATGAAAGGAGATTTTATCTGTGTCCGAGTTTAAGCCCATAGGGTTGTTTGAGCCGGTTTCATGCAAAAAGAGGGCGTGAAGGAGGGTTGCTGCTACAATAATGAACGGGAAAAGAAAGTGGAAGGCGAAGAATCGTGTTAGGGTTGCATTATCTACAGAGAAGCCCCCTCAAATTCATTGTACTAGTATATCTCCTATATAGGGAACTGCGGAGAGGAGGTTTGTAATTACTGTAGCCCCTCAGAATGATATTTGACCCCACGGTAATACATAACCCACGAATGCGGTTATTATAACTAGTAGAAGAAGAATAACACCAATATTTCATGTCTCTTTATACAGGTAGGAGCCATAATAAAGGCCTCGACCAATGTGCAGAAAGATGCAGATAAAGAAGAATGATGCTCCGTTGGCATGCATGTTTCGGATTACTCAACCATAGTTTACATCTCGGCAAATATGGGCTACGGATGAAAAAGCTGTGGAAATGTCAGAGGTGTAATGTATGGCTAGGAATAAGCCAGTTAAGATTTGTATAATAAGACAAAGGAGAAGGAGAGAGCCAAAGTTTCATCATGCTGAGATGTTAGATGGGGCTGGTAAGTCGATTAGTGCGTCGTTGGCAATTTTTAAAATAGGATGTGTTTTTCGTAGGCTGGCCATTAGAGGTTCTTGTAGTTGAATACAACGGTGGTTTTTCAAGCCACTGGTCTTGGTTAGAGTCCGAGCAGGAATCATGAACTATCTTCTTTATTTATTTTTGTTGGGTTTGGTGATTAGTCTAGTGGCTGTTGCTTCTAATCCTGCCCCCTATTTTGCTGCGTTGGGGTTAGTTATGGCGGCTGGGGTTGGTTGTGGTATTTTGGTTGGGCATGGGGGTTCTTTTTTATCTTTAGTGTTATTTTTAATTTATTTGGGTGGAATGCTTGTAGTGTTTGCCTACTCAGCTGCTTTAGCAGCGGAGCCTCACCCTAAAAGCTGGGGGGACCGGTCAGTTATTGGTTATGTTGTTTTATACACATTAGGGGTGGGGGGGGCAGGATTATACTTTTTGAAAGAGTGATATGGTTTTTGGTTTATTTCGGATGAGAAAGATTTTTATGTTTTGCGGGCTGAAATTGCTGGAGTTGCATTATTATATTCTGATGGGGGTTTTGTGTTAATTGTGGGCGGACTAGGGCTATTACTTACTCTTTTTGCAGTATTAGAGCTAACTCGGGGTCTAAGTCGGGGGGCCCTTCGGGTAGTTTAAAGTGTAGAAAGGAGAAGGGCTAGGACGATGGTTAGGAGGAAAATAGTTAAGTAGGTTTTAATTATTCCTTGTTGTGGGTCGCTGGCGTGTGTAGATGCTTTTATTTGCAGTGATGCTAGTCCTTTAGGGCCAGTGTTTTCGAGTCATGTTTGGTCTAGCAGCTGTGTGGCAATTAGTTGACCTAAAGTGAGGTTAAACTTAGGCATAAGACGGTGGATTGTTGAAGGGTAAAATCCTAGTATGTTTGAAAAGTTGTGTAGAGGTAAGTTAGGAGCAGTTTTAAATTGTTTAGAGGTTATTATTGCAAGTTCTATGGCAATTAAAAGGCCTAGAATTGTGACTAGTAGTGCTGCAAGTTTAAGAATTAAGGGTATAGTTATAGTTGGGGTTTTGAAAGGCAGGAAATTAGATGTGAGTAATAGGCCTGCAATGATGCTTCCTCAGGCTAGGCGTTTGATGGGGTTAATTACGGCTGGGTTATTTTCGTTAATAGGGGAGAGAGTAAGGAATCGTGGTGTCCCTATTGTAACAAAAAAAATTAATCGGAAGCTGTATATTGCGGTAAAAGAAGTAGCGATTATAGTCAAGGTAAGGGCTCAGGCGTTCAAGTAGGAGGTGTTTAAGGCTTCAATAATAGCATCTTTTGAGAAAAAGCCTGCAAGGAAGGGGGTGCCCGTGAGGGCTAAACTGCCAATAGTAAGGCAGGACGAGGTAAGTGGTATAAGTTTATGTAAACCTCCTATTTTTCGAATGTCTTGTTCATCATTAAGACTATGGATGATCGAGCCGGAGCAGAGGAATAGTATTGCTTTGAAGAAAGCGTGAGTACAGATGTGAAGGAATGCTAGTTGGGGCTGGTTGAGGCCAATAGTAACTATCATTAGGCCTAATTGGCTGGATGTTGAAAAAGCTACGATTTTTTTGATATCATTTTGAGTAAGGGCACAGGCGGCGGTGAATAAGGTAGTTAAAGCTCCAAGGCAGAGGCAGGTTGTAAGAACTAGTTGATTGTTCTCCATTAATGGGTGGAGGCGAATCAGAAGAAAGATGCCCGCTACAACTATTGTGCTCGAGTGCAATAGGGCGGAAACTGGTGTAGGACCCTCTATAGCTGATGGGAGTCACGGGTGAAGACCAAATTGGGCTGATTTTCCTGTGGCGGCTAAAATTAATCCAAATAAAGGGGTTGTCATATTGAAGTCTTTTGACAGGAAGAAGATTTGTTGAATATCTCATGAGTTTAGATTGGTAGCCATTCAAGCTATACTTAGAATTAATCCGATATCCCCTACTCGGTTATAAAGGACTGCTTGGAGTGCTGCGGTGTTTGCGTCTGCGCGTCCGTACCATCAACCAATTAGGAGGAAGGATATAATTCCAACTCCCTCCCAACCAATAAAAAATTGGAATATGTTGTTAGCGGTGACTAGAATAATTATAGCTACAAGGAAGAGCAGGAGGTATTTAAAAAAACGGTTTATGTAAGGGTCTGAGTGTATGTACCAGGTTGCAAATTCTAGAATAGACCAGGTAACAAAAAGGGCAATAGGTGTAAAAATTAGGGAATAATGGTCAAATTTAAAACTGATATTGATGTTAAAGTTTGTGGTATTTATTCAGTGTCAATCAGTTATAATACTTTCTGTGCCTTGATCCAGAAAAATTATTAGTGGTAATAAGCTAATAAAAAATGCGGTACTTACGGCTGTCTTAACATAACTAGCGGCTCATCCGGGCCCTAAGGGTTGGGGTTTTAGGGATATCAAGAGTGGGAAGATGAGGATACCTAGTATGAGAGTAAGCGAAGATGAGAGTATAAGGGGGGTAATGTACATAGCTGCTACTTGGATTTGCACCAAGAGTTTTTGGTTCCTAAGACCAATGGATGAGCTATTATCCTTTAGGAGCGCGAGTGAGCCACGGAGTTTAGCCGTGGATATAAAAATTAGCAGTTTTTACTGTCTCAAGACCTCTCTCGGTGAATAAGGGGGTTTTAACCTCTATTTTTAGAACCACAATCTAATGTTTTACTTAAACTATATCTACAATAGAATCATCCTCATATAAGTTCTGGCTTAAGTATAAGGAGGAGGAGGGGTATTAAATGTATTGCTAGCAGTAGGTGCTCGCGAGTGTAAGAGGGGGGGAGTTTTGTAATATGAATAGGGGTTGGTCCACGCTGTGATATTAAGAAAAGGTAAAGTGAGTAGGCAGCTGTAATTAAGGTCCCTGCCCCAGTAAAGACAAGTGTTCAAGGAGATCAGTTAAAGGAGGATGAAATAATTATTAGTTCACCTATCAGGTTAGGTAAGGGTGGGAGGGCAAGGTTAGCCAGGCTTGCAATAAATCATCATACAGTCATAAAGGGGAGTAAAATTTGTAGGCCTCGGGCTAATATTATTGTTCGACTATGTGTCCGCTCGTAAGTTATATTAGCCAAGCAGAAAAGGGCTGAAGAAACGAGGCCGTGGGATACTATTAAGATGATGGCACCTGTGAGACCCCATGGGGTTTGAATCATAACTCCTGCTGTTACTAAGCCTATATGGCTTACAGAGGAGTAGGCAATCAGGGATTTTATATCAGTTTGTCGTAAGCAAATTGAGCCTGTTATAATTACACCTCATAAAGCCAAAGCAATAAATGGATAAGCTAATTGCGTAGTTAGAGGGGCTAGAATTGTTGTTATTCGGATAATGCCATAGCCCCCTAGTTTTAGTAGAATTGCTGCAAGGACTATGGACCCGGCCACTGGGGCTTCTACATGGGCTTTGGGTAATCATAGGTGAATACCATAGAGAGGTATTTTAACAAGAAAGGCTAATAGGCAAGCGAGTCATCAGATTTTATTACCAATGGAGAGAAGAGATGTGTGCGGCAGATAATTAAATGTCAGGAAAGAGAGGGTGCCCATGCTTTCAAGTAAGTGAAGTAGGGCAATTAGGAGGGGAAGGGAGGCGGCTAGCGTATAAAATAAAAGATAAGTACCTGCGTTGAGGCGCTCAGCTTGATTGCCCCATCGGGTGATGATTATTAAAGTTGGGATCAATGTTGCCTCAAATGCTACATAAAATATTATGGTTTCTGTGGCACTGAATGCTAAGATTAGAAAGGTTTGGAGAATAGTTATTAATACAAGGTAAGTTCGTTGGCGAATTAGTGGCTCATTAGAAATATGATTTTGGCTGGCAAGGATTATTATTGGAAGTAATCAGCAGGCAAGTACTAGGAAGGGCGTAGATAACTGATCTGCGCCTATATAAGAGTTAGGGGTTGCTCATCCGGTCTCTGAATTTCATTTTAGTAAAGTAAGACTAAGGAGAGCGATAAAAAGGCTTTGTATTGTTGTATTAGTCCACAGCCATTTATGGGGTGAATATCAAATGGTTGGGAGAAGCATTAGTGTGGGAAAAAGAATTTTTAGCATTGTAGGAGGTTGAGGCTTTGTAAGTGGTCAGTTCCATGGGTCCGGGTTGTAGAAACAAGAAGGGCTAAACCTACACTAGCTTCGCAAGCAGAAAAGGTAATGATAAGTATAGGGGCGGCGGAGGAGGTGGCTGATTCTAGTTGTAAAACTCAAAGGGCTATGGCAATAAATAAAGCTAGCATTATTCCCTCCAAGCAAAGGAGGGCGGATAATAAATGAGTGCGATGAAAAGCTAAGCCGGATAGGCCAAGTGCAAAGGCTGAGGTGAGGCTGAAAAGGGTGAGTGTCATGAAGGGATTGTGGGTTTTAACCACAATCTTCTGAGTCGAAATCAGGGGTCTTTGTTGGACTAATCCCTTACTCTGCCCACTCAAGACCCCCTTGAATTCACTCATATACTAAGCCCAAGGTTAAGAGAATTAGAATAGATGCGGCTCAAAATAAAGTAGAGGAGGGGGATGTTAACTGATTTCCTCAGGGCAGGGGAAGGAGTAGGGCAATTTCTAGGTCAAATAGTAGAAAGAGAATGGCAACTAGGAAGAATCGTAGGGAAAATGGGAGGCGGGCTGAGCCAAGAGGGTCAAATCCGCACTCATAGGGTGAGAGTTTTTCTGCGTCAGGGTTAATTTGGGGCAACCAGAATGAGATTACAGCTAATAAAAGGGATAAGGCTGTTGAGACTAAAAAAATAGTTGTAATTAGGTTCATTATCTTTCCTTGGATTTGAACCAAGACTAAATGATTGGAAGTCATTTGTACTAAATTTAATACTAGAAAGATATGAGCCTCATCAGTAAATAGAGACATATAGGAAAAGTCAAACTACGTCTACGAAGTGTCAATATCAGGCGGCTGCTTCAAACCCGAAATGGTGCTGTGAGGTAAAGTGGTGAAGAATTTGTCGAATTAGGCAGACGGCTAAAAATGTTGAACCGATAATGACGTGAAGTCCGTGAAATCCTGTAGCAACAAAGAACGTTGAACCGTAGACACCATCAGCGATTGTAAATGGGGCTTCATAATATTCTATAGCCTGAAGGGCGGTGAAATAAAAACCTAAAAGGATTGTAAGAGTAAGGGCTTGAATAGTCTGTTTTCGTTCCCCTTCTATAAGGCTGTGATGTGCTCAGGTGACTGTAACCCCGGATGCAAGGAGGACGGCAGTGTTAAGTAGGGGTACTTCAAATGGGTCCAGGGTAATAATCCCTGTGGGGGGTCAGCATCCCCCTAGCTCAGGAGTTGGGGCGAGGCTGGAGTGATAAAAAGCTCAAAAGAACCCCAAGAAGAAAAATACTTCAGATGTAATAAATAAGATTATACCATAGCGCAAACCTTTTTGAACGGGAGGGGTGTGGTGGCCTTGGAAAGTTCCTTCACGAACGATATCGCGTCATCATTGAAACATGGTTAAAAGAAGTAAAATAAGGCCTAGCGTTATTAATGTTGTAGAATGAAAGTGAAATCAGATTGCAAGGCCTGATGTTATTAAGAGGGCAGCTACTGCGCCAGTTAAAGGTCAAGGGCTTGGGTTAACTATGTGGTATGCGTGTGCTTGGTGGGCCATAGGTATTTTCCTGTAAATACAGGCTAATTAGTAAAACAAAGACGTAAGCTTGGATTGCTGCTACTGCAACTTCTAAGATTATTAATAATAGTAGTACGGATATTGTTAATAAAGCAACAGTAGTAGTTGTTGAGGCGAGAACTGAGACTGCAGTTGCAATAAGTTGAATAAGTAGGTGACCAGCTGTCAGGTTAGCTGTTAGTCGAACTCCTAGTGCAAGAGGTCGAATAAATAGGCTGATAGTCTCAATAACGATAAGCACAGGTACTAATAAAGGGGGAGTACTCTCAGGAAGTAGGTGTGCTAGAGCCGCGGTTGGTTGGTTTCGCAGGCCAATAATCACTGTGGCCAGTCAAAAGGGGACGGCAAGCCCTATGTTTAGGGAGAGTTGGGTTGTTGGTGTAAAGGTGTATGGCAGTAGTCCTAGTATATTAATAAATAGTAGGAATACTATTAAAGAGGTAAGCATTAAAGCTCATTTATGACCGCCTTGATTAATAGAGATAAAGATTTGTTGAGTAAATTGATTAATAGATTGCCCCTGGAGTGTAATTGTACGATTATTTAACCATCGATTAGAGGGAGTAGAAAAAAGGATTCATGGAAATGTAAGGGCAATTGCAATAAGTGGAATGCCAAGGTAATAGGGGGTTAGGAATTGGTCAAAGAAGCCTAATGCCAAACTCAACCTCAAGCGTTAGTTTTTAATTTTTGAGTATTTGAGGATTCTGGCTCATTATTAAAGTTATATTTTATTACTTTGGAGGGAATAATAGTTAGGAATACTAATCAAGTAAATATAAGTGTGAGAAATCAGGGTTTAAGAATAAGTTGTGGCATTTCACAAGGGGCGGTCGGGAGCCGCCAACTTTTAGCTTAAAAGGCTAATGCTGGACCCTTACAGCTTCCTAGCGAAGCGTCTTCGAGCATAAGAGATGATCAAGTTTCAAAGTGGGCCAGGGGTACGGCCTCCACTACAATTGGCATAAAGCTGTGGTTTGCTCCGCAGATTTCGGAGCATTGCCCATAGAATACTCCAGGACGTGCAGCAATGAAAGCTGTTTGGTTCAGTCGGCCCGGTATGGCATCTGTTTTTACACCAAGGGCTGGGACAGCTCAGGAGTGAATAACATCATCAGATGTAATTAAGATTCGGATGGGGGAATTTATTGGAATCACTATGCGGTGGTCTGTTTCAAGCAATCGGTATTGGCCGGGGGAAAGGTCTTGAGTTGGGATTATATATGAGTCAAAACTAAGGTCTTGATAGTCTGTGTATTCATATGATCAGTATCATTGATGTCCTAGGGCTTTAACGGTTAAATGGGGGTTACCAATTTCATCTATTAGATATAAAATGCGAAGGGATGGGAAGGCAATAAGAAATAAAATTACTGCTGGTAAGATAGTTCACACAATTTCAATTTCTTGAGAATCTAAGATATACTTGTTTGTTAATTTAGAAGACACCATTGCGACAATAATATAAAGGACTAATGTGCTAATTAAAAAAACGATTATTAATGCATGGTCGTGGAAATGAAGAAGTTCTTCTATAACAGGTGAAGCCGCGTCTTGGAATCCTAGTTGTGATGGATGTGCCATAAAGCTAGATGAAGCTTATGGTACGCAGGGCTTCAACCTGCAATGTTGCCTTGACAAGGCAGTGTAATATTTTACTAGTACCATCGTAGAAGAAAGAAGCAGAAGTGGTTATGCGGCTGGCTTGAAACCAGCATGAGGGGGTTCGATTCCTTCCTTTCTCGTGAAGAGGGGCCTGAACAAAGGCGGGCTCCTCAAATGTATGGTAAGGTGGGGGGCATCCGTGTAATCATTCGGCGTTGGTTGAGGTTAATTCAGTGGATAGAATTTCTCGTTTAGCTGCGAAAGCCTCCCATAAAATAAATAGGAACATAATTACAGCAATTAGAGATATTAGGGAGCCGATGGATGAAACTGTATTTCAAAGAGCATAGGCATCTGGGTAATCTGAGTATCGTCGGGGTATTCCGGCTAACCCTAGGAAATGTTGAGGAAAGAAGGTTAAGTTGACACCAATAAATATTACACCAAAGTGAATTTTTGTCCAAGTGCTATGTAGGGTATAACCAGAAAATAGGGGAAATCAGTGTACAAAGGCTCCTATAATAGCAAATACGGCCCCTATTGACAGGACGTAGTGGAAGTGTGCGACTACGTAATAAGTGTCGTGAAGGGCAATATCTAAGGAGGAATTGGCGAGTACAATACCTGTAAGTCCGCCGACAGTAAAAAGGAAGATAAACCCCAAGGCTCAGAAAAGGGGGGTTTCTCATTTAATAGAGCCGCCATGTAGTGTGGCTAACCAGCTAAATACTTTTACCCCTGTAGGAATTGCAATAATTATTGTTGCGGAGGTGAAATATGCTCGAGTATCCACATCCATCCCGACTGTAAATATATGGTGGGCTCAAACAATAAAACCTAGGAGGCCAATTGCTATTATAGCCCAAACCATGCCCATATAGCCGAAAGGCTCTTTTTTTCCTGAGTAATAGGCAACAATGTGGGAGATTATGCCGAATCCTGGCAGAATTAGGATATAAACTTCAGGGTGGCCAAAAAATCAGAATAAGTGTTGGTAGAGAATGGGGTCACCCCCACCTGCGGGGTCAAAAAATGAAGTATTAAGATTTCGATCAGTTAAAAGCATAGTGATGCCAGCTGCTAAAACCGGTAGTGAGAGGAGAAGAAGCACTGCTGTTACCAGCACAGCTCAGACAAATAAAGGTGTCTGGTACTGTGAAGTTGCTGGTGGTTTTATGTTAATGATAGTTGTAATAAAGTTAATAGCCCCCAGGATTGAAGAGATACCTGCCAGGTGGAGGGAGAAGATGGTTAAATCAACGGAGGCCCCAGCATGAGCAAGATTTCCGGCAAGAGGGGGGTATACAGTTCATCCTGTTCCGGCTCCAGCCTCAACCCCAGATGATGCTAAGAGAAGAAGGAAAGAAGGGGGGAGAAGTCAGAAGCTTATATTATTTATTCGGGGAAAAGCTATATCGGGGGCACCAATTATTAATGGGACAAGTCAATTCCCAAAACCCCCAATTATAACAGGTATCACTATGAAGAAAATCATAACGAATGCATGCGCAGTTACCAGAACATTGTAAATTTGGTCGTCGCCTAGTAAGGATCCTGGTTGGCCGAGCTCTGCCCGAATTAAGAGGCTTAGGGCTGTGCCCACCATTCCGGCTCATGCACCGAACACTAAATAAAGGGTGCCAATGTCTTTGTGGTTAGTAGAAAATAATCAGCGGGTAATTGCCATAGGTAGGATGGCCGAAGGTCCAGGCGGCGGATTGTAGCTCCGCTAACAAAGGTTTGAGTCCTTTTCTTATCAGTCCCGTGGTGTCTAGCTCGTTGGATTGCAAATCCAGAGGTGCAGATTAGTTTCTGCCGGGGCTTTCCCCCGCCTTTTTATAGGAGGCGGGGAAAGTAGATGAATGCTCGCCGGATTGGGCACTTAGCTGTTAACTAAGATTTTGTAGGATCGAGGCCTTCTCATCTAGAAAGGCTTTAGCTTAATTAAAGCGTCTGGGTTGCATTCAGAAGATGTGGGATAATAACCTGCAAGTTTTAGGTGTGGCAGAGACTGGAGGATTTTAACCTTCATTTAGAGCTTTGAAGGCTCTTGGTTTAAATTAACCTAAGTTTCTAGTAGATATATCTTAGACGCAAGGCACCGTTATAAAATAAATAAGGGAGGCAACAAAGGGACTAAGTGGTAAGAGGATAATGGCGGCAGTTGCAACTGTAGCCAGGGTAATTTTGTCTTGTTTTTTTTTGCGTCGTCAAGAAGTTTTAGACATAGTTGATCCGGGAAAGAGGGTAATAATTGCGAAGTAGCACAATCGTACATAAAAGTAGAGGCTAATTAAAGAGCCGAATGCTAGTATGGAGGCGGGCCCCTGTAATTCTTGTTTGGAGAGTTCTTCTAAAATAGCTAATTTAAGTGAGAAGCCTAGAAACGGTGGGAGGCCTGCTAGTGAGAGGAGAATTAGGCCTAATAGAACTACTATTATTGGCACTTTGGCCCAAGAAAGCGTAAAGAGGCTTATCTTTGTAGCAGAGGTTTCTTTAAGGGTAAGAAAGGCTGCGGTGGTTATAAGAAGGTAGATGCTTAGTGCAAAGATGGTTACTTGAGGTGCTAGTTGTACAACAACAAATATTCAGCCGAGGTGGGCAATGGATGAATAGGCTAAAATTTTTCGGAGCTGGGTTTGGTTTAATCCAGCCCAGGCTGCTACGATAGCAGAGGTAATGCCGAGCAGGCTTAATGCAAGTGGGTCTAATTTATGGGTAATTTGAAGGAGTAGGGCAAAAGGTGCCAGTTTTTGTCATGAGGCTAGAATTAGGCCTGTTGTAAGATCAATACCTTGTATTACTTCTGGCAGTCAGAAGTGGAGGGGAACCATTCCTAGTTTAATAGATAAAGCTAATGTTACTAAGATAACTGAGCTGGATGATTCAATCTGGACAATTTCTCATTTATCCCAGGTAGATCCATTAAAAACTGTTGCAATGAAAAGAATTGCGGAAGCAAAAGCTTGAGTAAGGAAGTATTTGGTTGCGGCCTCTGTCGCACGAGGGTGGTGATTTTTGGCTATTAAAGGGACGATAGCTAGGGTATTAATTTCTAGTCCAACCCAAGCAAGTAGCCAGTGAGAGCTAATAAAGGTAATAACGGTCCCGAGACCAAGGAGGTAAATTAGGATGTAGTAGACGAATTGAGTCATATAGCACGAGAAGGACTTTAACCTTCATAATTGGGGTATGGGCCCAGTAGCTTATTTAGCTTATCCTGCTGTAATAGGAAGTGGTGTAGTGGAAACACCTAGAATTTTGATTTCTTGGACAGAGGTTCAAGTCCTCTCTTTCTATAATATTGACTTAAAGAGCTGGAGGGATTTTAACCCTCGTTTGTCACCCTATCAAAGTGATCCCTGGGCTCTCGGGCACAGCTCCATTATTATTAGAGTTGGGGGGGCAAGCTTGCGAATGCAATTGGGAGAGCGGCATGTCAGAGTATAAGTGCTAGTGTTAGGGGTAAAAAATTTTTTCAAATTAAGTGCATAAGTTGGTCGTAGCGGAATCGGGGATAAGAGGCGCGGACTCAGAGGAACAGGATTGAAAGGAGGGCCGCCTTGGTTATGAGGTTAATTGATGTAATTTCTGGAATTGATGGGATGTGGGATGCCCCCACGAATAAAACAGTTGATAGGGTGTTTATTAAAAGGATGTTGGCATATTCGGCTAAAAAGAATAATGCGAATGGACCCCCCGCATATTCTACATTAAAACCAGATACTAGTTCTGATTCACCCTCAGTAAGGTCAAACGGGGCTCGGTTTGTTTCTGCAAGAGTAGACACATATCATATTGCTGCTAGTGGTCAGGCTGGAAGAAGGAGTCAGGTAGTCTCTTGTGTTGTATTAAACATTTGGAGGGTAAAACCACCGGTGAAGATAATAATAGACAGGAGAATAAGGCCAAGACTAACTTCATAGGAGATGGTTTGGGCTACTGCTCGTAAAGCACCAATAAGGGCATATTTTGAGTTTGATGCTCATCCGGAGCCTAAGATAGAATAGACTGCAAGGCTTGACAGGGCCAGTATAAATAAAAGTCCGAGATTAAGATTTGTTATTGGGTAAGGTATGGGTATAGGGGCTCATAGTATCATAGCCAAAGTAAGGGCTAATACTGGTGCAGCTAAGAAGAGAAACGGAGATGAAGTGGATGGGCGGATTGGTTCTTTAATAAATAGTTTTACCCCATCTGCGATAGGTTGAAGTAGGCCATATGGTCCAACTACATTTGGGCCTTTGCGTAGTTGTATATATCCTAAGATTTTTCGCTCAACAAGTGTAAGGAAGGCTACTGCTAGTAGAACGGGAACAATATAGGCCAGAGGGCAAATTAAGTGAGTAAATAAAATCATAGCTAAGGAGAGGATTTGAACCTCTAGGAAAAGGGCTTAGGCCTTACACAATTGCCGGATTCTGCCACCTGAGCACCAATTTTCTTTGGGTTTTTCATGCCCCCTCTTATTTAATTGAGTTTATTTCATTAAGTGAGGGTAAGGCGTGTTTTGAGTAAGGGCCTTATTTCTTCGGTCCTTTCGTACTAGAAGAAGTAGCTTTACAGATAGAAACCGACCTGGATTACTCCGGTCTGAACTCAGATCACGTAGGACTTTAATCGTTGAACAAACGAACCCTTAATAGCGGCTACACCATTAGGATGTCCTGATCCAACATCGAGGTCGTAAACCCCCTTGTCGATATGGACTCTTGGAGGGGATTGCGCTGTTATCCCTAGGGTAACTTGGTCCGTTGATCGGTTAAATGCCGGATCTTGTGGTCAGAGGTTCTGTGACTTAGAGGTGTGTCTCGTAGTTTTGAGAAAATGTCTTGCTTACATGGGGGATTTGTTTTTCCCCGCGATTGCCCCAATCGAAGACGTTAATCAGTACTATAAGGTTTAATTCCGTTTATGCGGGGTTTTAACATAGTTGATTTTATGTCTTAAGCTCCATAGGGTCTTCTCGTCTTGTATATTTATATCCGCTTCTGCACGGATAAATCAATTTCATTGATTAGAGAGGGGAGACAGTTAAGCCCTCGTTTCACCATTCATACAGGTCTTCATTTAAAAAACAAGTGATTGCGCTACCTTCGCACGGTTAAGATACCGCGGCCGTTTAACTTGGTCACCGGGCAGGCAGGACCTCTTATACATTAATTATTGCAAGAGGCGATGTTTTTGGTAAACAGGCGAGGCTTGTGTTTGCCGAGTTCCTTCCATCTCTTTTAATCTTTCCTCAAGTTCCTCCAGTGTAGGGTTAACGATTGATTGTGTAAGTTTTTCCTGATTAGTCTGTTAAATTACTTTTCTCTCATTGGTTGAGTTCGTTAATTATTAGTGGTGAGTCCGATCTAATTTACACTTGGGTGTGGAGAAGGGGTTGCCTTCTTATTACTCATTTTAGCAGTATTTCTTCCATGGAGGCATGGAATGGCCTAGTAGTGGTAGGGGTTTAGGATAAATATATTAGTATAATAGATTTTTGGTCTGCTTGAGCTTTAACGCTGTCTAAGGTGGCTGCCTTTAGGCCCACTGAAGCGGTTATCTTGTTAAGTATAATCTTTAACCTCCTGTGCGGGTTGTATCCCGACTCAAAAGGGCTGTACCCCTTTTGAATAACTCTTGTAATTTTCTCCAACCCCTAGGGTGATATTATGTGGGTAGAGGAGTACAAGGCTGAACTTATATCCATTTCTTAGGCAACCAGCTATCACCAAGTTCGATAGGTCTGTCACCGCTACCCGGAGATCTTCCCACTCTTTTGCCACAGAGACGGGTTGGCTCTAATATAAGCTGTCTCGGGGTAGCTCACCTGGTTTCGGGGTTAAGAACTAAAGTTTCTCTTTGCTCTAAGGTTCTAGCTAAATCATGATGCAAAAGGTACGAGGGTAAATCTCTGCTTTTTTAGGCTTAAATGGGTTGTTTCATTTCTTTTTCAGCTTTCCCTTGCGGTACTTGTTCTATTGCTTTTAGTGCCTTTTCTGTCGCCTATACTAGGGCAGGAAAATGTTTTGATTATTTACGGCGGGGGTATGTGAAATTTATTATATTGGAGTTTAAGTTTGGTAATTAAGCTAGCTGTCTGGCTCAAAACGATCCAACTTGCATGGATGTAGTCTCAGTGTAAGAGAGGTGCCTGGCTATCTCGGCCACGTTTTGATTCTCCAAGTACACCTTCCGGTATACTTACCGTGTTACGACTTATCTCCCCGTGTATATAATAGTTTGGTTATTTACTGTACGGGTGTTTGTTGGGGAGAGTGACGGGCGGTGTGTGCGCATCTCAGAGCCTGGTTCAAAATAACCCTCTGTTTTATTTTTACTTCTAAATCCACCTTCAGGAGTTAGTTTCATAACTCAATTCGTATTTTCTGGTTTAAAAAATGTAGCCCATCTCTTTCCACCTCGTAAGCTACACCTCGACCTGACGTTTTGGGTATAAACCCATTATGCTTACTGTTGATCTCTTAGAAGGTAAGCTTGCGACGGCGGTATATAGGCGGGGTTGACAAGAGGTGGTGAGGTTTAACGTGGATTATCGGTTCTAGGACAGGCTCCTCTAGGTGGGTCTGAGACACCGTCAAGTCCTTTGGTTTTTAAGCTTACGCTCGTAGTAACCTGGCGGATATTTCTTGTAGTTAAAATATCTGAGTTTAAGGCTAAGCATAGTGGGGTCTCTAATCCCAGTTTGTTTCTTAGCTTTCGTGGGTTCAGGTATAAATAAAGTTACTTTCGTTATTGGGCTTCATGGCCTCGTAGCGCTTATCAACAGCTTGGAGGCAGTTTGGCTTTATTAAGTTTTGTACCCCTAACCACTCTTTACGCCGTATCTATCAACTGGGGTCTCTCGTGTAACCGCGGTTGCTGGCACGAGTTTTACCAACCCATAATATAGGCTCTAATTAAGTCAAGTTTTCACTTATAGCTTAATGTTTACCACTGCTGAGTTCCCTTGGGGGTGTGGCGTAGCAAGGCGTCTTGGGCCATGATGTGTGTGCCTGATGCCAGCTCCTCGTCCTCGGGTGGGGGATTGAGGGCATTCTCACGGGGGTGCGGATACTTGCATGTATAAGTTGAGCAATAGCTGATAGTAAAGTCAGGACCAAGCTTTTGTGCCTGCGGAACTTTCTAGGGTTCTTCTTAACATCTTCAGTGTTATGCTTTAAGTTAAGCTACACTAGC